GTTCTGCTTCTGGTGGCAACATGCTATTGGGTGGTGGTCCCGCTTATGGGGTCAAATCAATACGTTCTAAGAAGAAATATTGGAAGATCAATCTCATCGATCTTGTAAGTATCATACCAAATCCCATCAATCGAATCATTTTTTCGAGAAATACGAGACATCTAAGTCGTACAAGTAAAGAGATCTATTCATTGATAAGAAAAAGAAAAAACGTGAACGGTGATTGGATTGATGATAAAATAGAATTCTGGGTCGCGAACAGTGATTCGATTGATGATGAAGAAAGAGAATTCTTGGTTCAGTTCTCCACCTTAACGACAGAAAAAAGGATTGATCAAATTCTATTGAGTCTGACTCATAGTGATCATTTATCAAAGAATGACTCTGGTTATCAAATGATTGAACAACCGGGATCAATTTCCTTACGATACTTAGTTGACATTCATCAAAAGGATCTAATGAATTATGAGTTAAATAGATCCTGTTTAGCAGAAAGACGGATATTCCTTGCTCATTATCATACAATCACTTATTCACAAACCTTGTGTGGGGCTAATCTTTTTCATTCCCCATCTCCTCATGGAAAACCCTTTTCGCTCCGCTTAGCCCTATCCCCTTCTAGAGGTATTTTAGTGATAGGTTCTATAGGAACTGGACGATCCTGTTTGGTCAAATACCTAGCGACAAACTCCTATGTTCCTTTCATTACGGTATTTCCGAACAAGTTCCTGGATGACAAGCCTAAAGGTTATCCTATTGATGATATCGATATTGATGATAGTGACGATATTGATGATAGTAATGATGACCTTGATATTGATACGGAGCTGCTAACTATGACGAATGTGCTAACTATGTATATGACGACGAAAATAGACCGATTTGATATCACCCTTCAATTCGAATTAGCAAAAGCAATGTCTCCTTGCATAATATGGATTCCAAACATTCATGATCTGCATGTGAATGAGTCGAATTACTTATCCCTCGATCTATTAGAGAACTATCTCTCCAGGGATTGTGAAAGATGTTCCACTGGAAAGATTCTTGTTATTGCTTCGACTCATATTCCCCAAAAAGTGGATCCCGCTCTAATAGCTCCAAAGAAATTCAATACATGCATTAAGATACGAAGGCTTCTTCTTCCACAACAACGAAAGCACTTTTTCATTCTTTCATATACTAGAGGATTTCACTTGGAAAAGAAGATGTTCCATACTAACGGATTCGGGTCCATAACCATGGGTTCCAATGCGCGAGATCTTGTAGCACTTATCAATGAGGCCCTATCAATTAGTATTACACAGAAGAAATCCATTATAGAAACTAATACAATTAGATCAGCTCTTCATAGAAAAACTTGGGATTTTCGATCCCAGATAAGATCGGTTCAGGATCATGGGATCCTTTTCTATCAGATAGGAAGGGCTGTTACACAAAATGTACTTCTAAGTAATTGCCCCATAGATCCTATATCTATCTATATGAAGAAGAAATCATGTAAGGGAGGGGATTCTTATTTGTACAAATGGTACTTCGAACTTGGAACGAGCATGAAGAAATTAACGATACTTCTTTATCTTTTGAGTTGTTCTGCCGGATCGGTCGCTCAAGATCTTTGGTCTTCATCCAGACACGATGAAAAAAATTGGATCACTTCTTATGGATTCGTCGAGAACGATTCTGATCTAGTTCATGGCCTATTACTATTATTACTATTAGAAGTAGAAGGCGCTCTGGCTCTGGCGGGATCCTCACGGACAGAAAAATCTTGCAGTCAGTTTGATAATAATCGAGTGACATTACTTCTTCGGTCCGAACCAAGGAATCAGTTAGATATGATGCAAAATGGATCTTGTTCTATCGTTGATCAGAGATTTCTATATGAAAAATACGAATCGGAGTTTGAAGAAGGGGAAGGGGCCCTCGATCCGCAACAGATAGAGGAGGATTTATTCAATCACATAGTTTGGGCTCCTAGAATATGGCGATTTGATTGTATCGAAAGGCCCACTGAATTGGGATTTCCCTATTGGACTGGGTCATTTCGGGGCAAATGGATCATTTATCATAAAGAGGATGAGCTTCAAGAGAATGATTCGGAGTTCTTGCAGAGTGGAACCATGCAGTACCAGACACGAGATAGATCTTCCAAAGAACAAGGCTTTTTTCGAACAAGCCAATTCATTTGGGACCCTGCGGATCCATCCTTTTCCCTATTCAAAGATCAGCCCTCTGTCTCTGTGTTTTCACGTCGAGAATTCTTTGCAGATGAAGAGATGTCAAAGGGGCTCATTGCTTCCCAAACAAATCCTCCTACATCTATATATAAACGCTGGTTCATCAAGAATACGCAAGAAAAGCACTTCGAATTGTTGATTCATCGCCAGAGATGGTTTAGAACCAATAGTTCATTATCTAATGGATCTTTCCGTTCTAATACTCTATCCGAGAGTTATCAGTATTTATCAAATCTGTTCCTATCTAACGGAACGCTATT